ATTTGGTTGGTTGTGTTTTTTTCTTTTTGTTTGGTTTTTAATTTGGGTGTAGTTGGCAGGGTGTTTGGCCTGGTGATTAGGGGAAAAAAGAAAATGAAAGGGTTGGCGATGGTTGGTTTGTGTTTGGGTGGAAGTTAGTGGAAGGTTTTGTGTAAAGAAGTTAATGAAAACTTAAATTGATGAATAGAAATGTAAGCGGATTTGTTATGATGTTTAAAATGACAAACAAAAATAAAAAAAAAATGAAAAAAAAATGAAAAAATGGGGGTTTAGGCGTAACTTCCTAGAATAGGAGTAAAACTTAATCATGTCCAGCAAGCATTGCATTATCCTGCTACTTAAGAGGTAAATAGCGCGCCCTCCATGAATGTGGTCAAAGTGCATCAGTGTAAAGTTGCTACAGGTTACCCTTACACCATGACAAGTTTAGAGCGCGGGCGGTACCCTGTGCGCCGATCATGTGATGGACATGTCAAGAGGAAGATAACTCCTGCTACGCACTTGAAGGGCTTATTGAAGAGACCCCAAAAAGAAACAAAGTGTAGGAGGTCGGAAATGCCGGAGTAACGAAATTGAGGAGGATTATTCATCCCGACCACTTGTATCTGTGAAGAGCAAGGAGGAAGGATTGGAGCACCGTATGGTCCTGAAGTTACAACCGTAGGCGCAAAAGAGCAAGTTGGGCCTCGAGGGTAAGAGGGAGTTCAAGTCCTTGACGCTAAGGACCTAGGGCATAACTGACGTTGAGTAGCTCGGTTCTCGTGAGGAGCACGATCAATAGATAACCGTGTTCTCTGGCTTGGAAGCGCTTGAGTGTTTTTGGACTGGATCTGGGCTTTTGGAGGTGGGCAGAGTTTATGACTTAGAGCACGCAAAGGTATCCTGCGACATTACTCCTGTACTGAAGGGGGTTAAGCACGGTTAAGCGGTTTCGATCTCAAGTGACGCTTGTGGTGTCCTTTGGCCTTGTTAGCTGCTGTATGGTACCTGAAGCAAACATGTCCCTGCGTTGTCGTATGCTGGAACATTATCTATTTGGAGATAATATTTCACCTTTTCGGAGCATGCATATACGTATGGCGTGGAGTATCCTACATTTCATTAGATGCCTGATGTGGCGGTGGATGCGATGAGGANGTACATAACCCGCAAAGCAAGAAAAAACTTGCTCGGGGGGGGAAGGGGGGGGGTAGGCATTAGGGTTTCCATAGTTAAAGCTAGTTTAACGGCGGCTTTTCAGGCCGCAGATCTCGGAGAAAAGCCGGGTGGGAATAATGATAGAATTTGTACTGTTTTTAGGGGTGTGTTTTGTTCTGGGGGGATTGGCGGTTGCATCCAACCCTTCGCCTTATTATGGGGTAGTAGGGTTGGTTGTGGCGGCTGTTGCTGGGTGCGGGTGGTTGGTGAGTTTAGGTGCGTCTTTTGTGTCGTTGGCGCTGGTTATGGTTTATTTGGGTGGAATGTTGGTGGTGTTTGTTTATTCGGTGTCTTTAGCGGCGGATCCGTATCCAGAGTCTTGGGCTGATTGGGGAGTTGTTGGTTATGGTCTTGGCATGGGGTTGGTGGTTGTTATTGGGTGTGTTGTGGGAGGGGTGTTTGAATCTTTGGTGGCTAGTGGGACGGTTAATAATGCAGGGTTGGCGTGGGTTCGGGTGGATTTTAGTGGGGTAGCTATGTTTTACTCTTGAGGGGTAGGGTTGTTCTTGATTGGGGTGTGAGGGCTGTTGTTGGCTCTGTTTGTGGTGTTAGAGCTTGTGCGGGGGTTATCTCGGGGGGCGATTCGGGCAGTGTAGGGTGGTCAGAAAGTAGTTTAGTTAGAATACCAGCTTTGGGAGTTGGTGGCAAAGGTTTGACTCCTTTCTTTCTGAGATGGGTAACTCTAAGAAGGGGTATAATCTTCAATCTTTGGCTTACAAGACCAATGTTTTTATAAACTATTAGAGTGAATTATAATTTGAGTAATTTGTTCTCTAGGATGGCTGCGAGAGGGAATAGTACTAGGATGATTGTGAAGTACGAGATGGAGGCTAGTTGGCCGATGATGATAAAGGGATGTTCGACTGGTTGGCTGCCGATTCAGGTTAGGATTAGGAGGTTTGCTACTAGGGTTCAGAATAGGACTTGTGAGATGGGACGGAAGGTTATTGAGCGTTGTTTTGATGTGTGGAGTAGAGGGATTAAGAACAGAACTAAGATGGAGGCGGCTAGGGCTAATACTCCTCCTAGTTTGCTTGGGATGGATCGTAGGATGGCGTATGCGAATAGGAAGTATCATTCGGGTTTGATGTGTGGTGGGGTTGCTAGGGGGTTGGCTGGTGTGAAGTTTTCTGGGTCTCCGAGGAGGTTGGGGGAGAATAGGGCTAGAGTGGCTAGTGCAACAAATATTAGGGCGAATCCTAGGATGTCTTTGATTGTGTAGTAGGGGTGGAATGGGATTTTGTCACAATCTGATGGGATTCCTAGGGGGTTGTTTGATCCTGTTTCGTGGAGTAGGGTTAGATGTACTAGTGTCAGACCGGCGATGAGGAATGGTAGGAGGAAGTGTAGTGCGAAGAATCGAGTAAGTGTAGGGTTGTCTACTGAGAAGCCACCTCAGGCTCACTCTACTAGGGTTTGTCCGATGTAGGGAATTGCTGAGAGTAGGTTTGTGATGACTGTAGCACCTCAGAAGGATATTTGTCCTCAAGGTAGGACATACCCTACGAAGGCAGTTGCTATTAAGGCTAGGAGAAGTAGGATTCCGACGTTTCAAGTTTCTTTATTGAGGTAGGAGCCGTAGTAGATTCCTCGTCCGATGTGCAGGTAGATGCAGATGAAGAACATGGAAGCTCCGTTTGCATGGAGGTTGCGGATTAGTCAGCCGAATTGGACGTTGCGACACATGTGGGCTACGGAGTTGAAGGCTAGGGAAGTGTCTGCTGTGTAGTGTGCGGCTAGTAGGAGTCCGGTGACAATTTGTGTGATTAGGCAGATTCCTAGAAGGGACCCAAAGTTCCATCATCCTGAGATGTTTGATGGAGTTGGGAGGTCGATTAGGGCATTGTTGACGATTTTTATTAGTGGGTGTTTTTTACGAAGGTTGAGGGCCATTAATGTTTAGTTCTGCGTATTGATAATAAGATGATGAAGATGGAGAGGGCGAAGGAGCCTAGGTAGGCTTTAGTTGATCCTGAATGTATGGTGGTGGCAGCTTTGGTTGCTTTTACTTGCAGGTTTGCCAGTCCTTCTGGGCCTAGTATTTTGTATCAGGAGAGGTCTACTAGGTGGGAGGCAATTTTGTATCCTCCGCTGAGGAGGTTGGTAGTGCTTAGTCGGTGTATGAGTGGGTTGAAGTATCCGAGGGATGTGGCGAAGTTTGATAGGGTTGTTTGTTTTGTTAGGATTAGGGTTTGGGTTATTTTTGAGATTTCGAGGGCGATGGCAATTCCTAGGATTGTGACTACTAGGGCTGTGATTTTGATAGAGAGGGGCATGGTTGTGGGTGGGGTTTTTGTTGGGAGGATGAAGGAGGTAATGAGGAATCCGGCTGTAATGCTTCCTAGTGCTAGGCGGGTAATGGGGGAAGTGACTGCTGGGTTGTTTTCATTTATAGGGGTTAGTGGTGGGATTCGAACGAAGCCGCTCTGTACTAGTACGATTATTCGTGTTGTGTATACTGCTGTGAATGATGTGGCTAGAAGGGTTAGAATGAGGGCTCAGGTGTTTAGGTACGAGGTGTTGAGGCTTTCGATGATTTGGTCTTTTGAATAGAATCCTGCTAGGAACGGGGTTCCTATTAGGGCAAGGTTTCCAATGGTTAAGCAGGAGGTTGTTGTTGGTATCATTTTTTGTAGGCCTCCTATTTTTCGGATGTCTTGTTCTCCGTTGAGGTTGTGGATGATGGAGCCCGAGCATAGGAATAGTATGGCTTTGAAGAATGCGTGGGTTGAAATGTGGAGAAAAGCTAGCTGTGGGAGGTTTAGGCCGATGGTGACTATTATTAGTCCTAGTTGGCTTGAGGTGGAGAAGGCAATAATTTTTTTGATGTCGTTTTGTGTCAGGGCACATGTGGCTGCGAATAGGGTGGAGATAGCTCCGAGGCAGAGACATAGGGTGAGGGCAGTTTGGTTGTTGTTGAATAGAGGGTGAGTTCGGATGAGTAGGAAGATTCCGGCGACTACTATTGTGCTTGAGTGTAGTAGGGCAGATACTGGGGTTGGGCCCTCTATGGCTGCGGGCAGTCATGGGTGGAGGCCGAATTGTGCGGACTTTCCTGCGGCGGCTAGGATTAGACCTAGGAGGGGAAGTGTTGGGGTTTGGGTGGGTGAGGAGAGTTGTTGGATTTCTCAGGTGTTTATGGTGATGGCTAGTCATGCCATGCAAAGAATTAGTCCAATGTCTCCGATTCGGTTGTATAGTACGGCTTGTAGGGCGGCGGTGTTGGCTTCTGCTCGACCGTGCCATCAGCTGATAAGTAGGAAGGACATAATTCCTACCCCTTCTCAGCCGATAAAGAGGATAAATATGTTGTTGGCGGCGATTAGGATTAGTATGGCTAGTAGGAAGAATAGTAGGTAGGTGAAGAATTTTGTGATGTGTGGGTCTGATGCTATGTACCATGTTGCGAATTGGAGGATTGATCATGAGACGAATAGGGCGATTGGGAAGAAGGTAAGGGTGTAGAAGTCTATTTTCAGGCTGATTGGAATTTTGAAGTGTATGATGAATTTTCACTCTCAGAGGGAGATTAGGCTTTCTGTCCCTGAGTAGATGTAGATTGTTATGGGGATTAAGCTGGTTAGGAAGGAGGCTTTAACTGTGTTGGTAATGGTGGTTGGGGTGTTTTTGAGGTTGTTAGATAAAAGGGGGAAGATGATTGGAGTGGAGAGGATGGCTAGGGAGAGTAGTATGAATGTATTTAGGACAAGGGGTAGGTCCATTACTTTCACTTGGATTTGCACCAAGATGAGTGGCTCCTAAGACCATTGGATTACTGTTATCCTTTGAAAGTAAGGAGACTGAGGTTTTATGCTCAGAGGCAAGAGTTAGCAGCTCCTGTTGGTACACCCTCTCCTCGGCGGGCAAGAAGAGTTTAACTTCTATCTTTAGGATCACAGTCTAATGTTTGGGTTGAAACTATGCCTGCACGCGGGAATGCCAGAGATAAGTTCGGGTTTTAGGATTAGGAGTAGCATGGGGATTATGTGTAGGGCCATGAGGAGGTGTTCTCGTGTAGAGGAATTTTGGATGGATGTGATGTGAGAGGGAAGTATGCCTCGTTGTGTTATTGTAAGTATGTATAGGGTGTATGAGGCGGTTAGGAGGATTGCAGATCCGGTGAGGATAATTGTGAATGAGGATCAGTTGAATAGGGAGATCATGATTGTTAGTTCTGCTATCAGGTTGATTGTGGGAGGAAGGGCTATGTTTGTTAGATTGGCTAGTAATCATCAGATGGCTATGAGTGGAAGGAGGGGTTGAAGTCCTCGGGTGAGTAGAAGGATTCGGCTGTGGGTGCGTTCGTAGTTGGTGTTGGCTAGGCAGAATAGTATGGAGGAGGTTAGGCCGTGTGCGATTATTATGATTATTGCCCCTGAGAATGCTCATTGAGTTTGGATTATGGTTGCAGCTACAACTAGTCCTATGTGGCTGACTGATGAGTACGCGATTAGCGATTTTAGGTCGATTTGCCGCAGGCAGATAGCGCTGGTTATTAGTGCTCCTCATAGAGCTAGGGTGATAAAGGGGTAGTGGAGGTTGTTTAGTGAGGGGTTTACTAGAACTGTGACTCGTATGATGCCGTATCCTCCTAGTTTTAGGAGTAGGGCAGCTAGTAGTATGGATCCTGCAATTGGGGCTTCTACGTGGGCTTTGGGTAGTCAAAGGTGAAGACCGTATAGGGGGGCTTTAACTATGAATGCTAGTAAGAGTGCTAGGGTAGATATTAGTCCGGTTCATGAGGAGGTTACTATGGGTTGTGTGAGTTTAAGGGCTGGGAGGTATAGTGTGCCGATTTGGTTGTGTAGATGTAGAATGATAACTAATAGTGGTAAAGAGCTGGCCAGTGTATAGAATAATAGGTAGATTCCTGCGGTTAGTCGTTCTGGTTGATTTCCTCATCGTGTAATTAGGATTAGGGTTGGGATGAGGGTGGCTTCAAATGAGACGTAGAATAGTATTAGTTCTGAGGCTGAGAAGGCTGTGAGAATAAATAGTTGGGCTAGCAGTACTGTTGCGATGAAAGTTCGTTTACGGCTTGATGGTTCTTGTTCTAGGTGGTTTTGGCTTGCTATGAACATGAGCGGGAGAAGTCAGCATGAGAGTACCAGTAGGGGGGAGGAGAGTTGGTCGACGGAGGTTCAGTGGGTTAGGGTTTTGTTTGGGTAGTAGGTGGGGGCGAATCATTGTAGGCTGATGGCAGCGATTAGTAGGCTGTGTGTGGTTACATTGGTTCATAGGTGTTTGCACGGAGAGAGGACTGTTAGGGGGAGTAGTATGATGGTTGGGGCAATGATTTTTAGCATTGTAGGAGGTTGAAGTTGTGTAGATGGTCGGAGCCGTGTGTCCGGGTTGAGGCGACTAGGAGGGCTAGGCCTGTGCTTGCTTCGCAAGCGGAGAATGTTAGTATGAGTATGGGTAGAAGTGTAAAGGATGAGGCTTGTATTTGGATTGGTCATATGGTTAGGGCTACGTATATGGATAGTATTATGCTCTCTAGACATAGTAGGGCAGAGACTAGGTGTGTCCGGTGGAAGGCTAGTCCTAGGCTGCTTAGGGTGAAAGCTGAGTAAAAGCTTAGGTGTAGGTATGTCATAAAGAAAGTTATAGGGTGTAGCTATAATCTGTTGAGCCGAAATCAACTGTCTTTGTTAGACTAACTTTCCGTTATTCCGCCCATTCTAGTCCGCCTTGGGTTCATTCGTAGATTAGTCCTAGTGTAAGGATTAGGATAAGGGTGAAGGCTCAGGTTAGTGTGGTGGTGGGGGATTCAAGTTGGGTAGCTCATGGGAGGGGAAGTAGTAGGGCGATTTCTAGGTCGAAAAGGAGGAATAGGATTGCTACTAAGAAGAATCGGATAGAGAATGGGAGTCGGGCGGATCCTAGTGGGTCAAAGCCGCATTCGTATGGTGATAGTTTTTCTGAGTCTGGGCTTGTTTGGGAGATTCATAGATTTAGGGCGGTGAGGGCTATGCTTAGTGTTAGGGAGAGGGCGATTATGAATAGGACTATGTTCATTGCTCTTCTCTGGGGTAAAACCAGATTCTAAGGATTGGAAGTCGATTGTAATAATTATACTAGAAGAGCAGGAACCTCATCAGTAGATAGAGATGTAGAGGAATAGTCATACAACGTCTACGAAGTGTCAGTATCAGGCAGCAGCTTCGAATCCGAAGTGATGTGTGGGTGTGAAGTGGAATTTGATTAGGCGTAGCAGGCATACTAGGAGGAAGATGGAGCCGATGATTACGTGGAGGCCGTGGAATCCTGTGGCAACGAAGAATGTTGATCCATAGACTCCGTCTGCGATTGAGAAAGGAGCTTCATAATATTCCATGGCTTGGAGGGCGGTGAAGTAGAATCCTAGTAGGACTGTTAGGGTGAGGGCTTGAATGGCCTGTTTTCGTTTAGCTTCTGTGATGCTATGGTGGGCTCATGTTACGGTGACGCCGGAGGCGAGGAGGATGGCGGTATTTAGTAGGGGGACGTCTATGGGGTCTAGGGGTTTAATGCCTACGGGTGGTCATTGTCCGCCTAGTTCTGGTGTTGGGGCTAGGCTTGAGTGGAAGAATGCTCAGAAGAAGCCTAGGAAAAAGAAAGCTTCTGATGTGATGAATAGGACCATGCCATATCGTAATCCCTTTTGGACTGTGGGGGTGTGATGGCCTTGGAATGTGCTTTCTCGGATAACGTCGCGTCATCATTGGAATATGACAAGGAGGGTTGAGAGTAGGCCTACGGCTAGGAGATAGGGCGAATTGTAGTGGAATCATATTGTTAGGCCTGAGGCATTGAGAAGGGCAGCGGCGGCTCCAAGGATGGGCCATGGGCTTGGGTCTACTATATGATAAGAGTGTGCTTGGTGTGCCATTGGGTGGTTAGATGTTTTCTTGTAGGTATAGAGTTAGTAGTAGGACGAAGACGTAGGCTTGGATTATGGCAACTGCTACTTCTAGCAGGGTGAGTAGGAACAGGATTACGAGGGTTAATAGGGAGACAGCCGGTATTGTTGAGAATAGGATTGTTGTGGCGGTGGAGATGAGTTGAATTAGTAGGTGCCCTGCTGTGAGGTTTGCGGTGAGGCGTACTCCTAGTGCCAGGGGTCGGATAAGGAGGCTTGTTGTTTCGATTAGGATTAGGGCTGGAATTAGTGGCGTTGGGGTGCCTTCTGGTAGTAGGTGCCCTAGCGAAATAGAGGGTTGGTTTCGTAATCCGGTTAGTAGGGTTGCTAGTCAGAGGGGGAAAGCCAGGGCTAGGCTTATGGATAGTTGAGTGGTTGGGGTGAATGTATAGGGTAGTAAGCCTAGAAGGTTGCTTAGCAGTAAGAACATTATTAGTGATGTTAGGATTAGGGCTCATTTGTGTCCTTTTTTGTCTAGGGGGATTATTAATTGCTTTGTGATGAGGTTGATGAGTCACAGTTGGAGTGTTGATAGGCGGCTGGTGATTCATCGGTTGTTTGGTGCTGGTAACAGGAGTGCTGGAAATGTTATTGCGATTAGGATTAATGGGATACCTAGTAGGGATGGACTTGAGAATTGGTCGAAAAAGCTTAGGTTCATGGTCAAGTTCAAGGGGAGGTGTCAGAGATTGTGGGAGTTTTGCTAGATGGTGGGTTTGTTGATAGGAATGCAAGTACTTTTGGCTGGATGATTAGTGAGAAAGTAAGTCATGAAGAAAGCATGATAAAAAATCATGGGCTTGGGTTTAGTTGTGGCATATCATTAAGGAGGGGATAGCCCTCTATCTCTAGCTTAAAAGGCTAGTGCTGTTCCATAGCTTCTTAATGATTAGGAGGATGATAGTGAGGATCAGTTTTCGAAGTTAGCGAGGGGAGTGGCTTCGACTACGATTGGCATGAAGCTGTGGTTGGCCCCGCAGATTTCTGAGCACTGTCCGTAGTAGACTCCGGGACGGTTGGCGAGGAATGAGGTCTGGTTGAGGCGTCCTGGGATTGCGTCAGTTTTTACCCCTAGGCTTGGGACGGCTCAAGAGTGGAGTACATCGTCGGCGGTGACGATTACTCGAATGGTTGAACCAGTGGGGACAATTACTCGGTGGTCTACTTCTAGTAGGCGGAAGTGTCCTAGGGGCAGGTCTGCTGTTGGTGTTATGTATGAGTCGAATGTGAGGTCTTTCAGGTCGGTGTATTCGTAGGTTCAGTATCATTGGTGCCCGATGGCTTTTAGGGTAAGGTCGGGTTCGTTGATTTCGTCTATTATGTATAGGATTCGTAGGGATGGGAGGGCGAGCATGACGAGCACTATGGCTGGAAGGATTGTTCATACGAGTTCGATTTCTTGTGCGTTGACGGTGCTTGATGTTAGTTTTTCCGTGAGTATGTGGGCTAAAAGGTATAGGACTAAGCTGCAAATGGCTAAAGCTACCATTAGAGCGTGGTCGTGGAATTGCATGAGTTCTTCTATGATAGGGGATGAAGCGTCTTGGAAGCCGAGTTGTGTGTGGTTGGCCATGGTTGTTGTTAGAGGGGTACTGGGTTTTCACCTGTAATTTGGTCTTGACAAGGCCATGTAATTGTTTTACTAACTCCTCTTTATGAGAAAGAAGCATAAGTGGTTTATGCGGTTGGCTTGAAACCAACATATGGGGGTTCGACTCCTTCCTTTCTTGTACTTGAACGAAAGCTGGTTCTTCGAATGTGTGGAAAGGCGGCGGGCAGCCGTAGATTCATTCGATGTTGGTGCTTGTGAGCTCTGGTTGTGTGGCTTTACGTTTTGATGCGAAGGCTTCTCAGATGATGAATACTAGTATAATTACTGCTGTGAGTGAGATTAGAGAGCCTACTGAAGAGATTGTATTTCATAGTGTGTAGGCGTCTGGGTAGTCCGAGTATCGTCGAGGCATTCCTGCTAGGCCTAGGAAGTGTTGTGGGAAGAAGGTTAGGTTGACTCCTACGAATATTACTCCGAATTGGGCTTTGGCTCATGTAGAGTGTAGAGTGTATCCTGTGAAGAGTGGGAATCAGTGGGTGAAACCGGCTATGATTGCGAATACTGCTCCTATTGAGAGGACGTAGTGGAAGTGGGCTACTACGTAGTAGGTGTCGTGTAGGGCGATGTCTAGGGATGAGTTTGCTAGGACGATACCTGTTAGACCACCGATAGTAAATAGGAAGATAAAGCCTAGTGCTCATAGTATAGGTGGGTCTCATTTGATTGTTCCTCCATGTAGTGTGGCTAGTCAGCTGAATACTTTAATTCCGGTTGGGATGGCGATGATTATAGTGGCAGAGGTAAAGTATGCACGGGTATCTACGTCTATTCCTACTGTAAACATGTGGTGGGCTCATACAATAAAGCCTAGGAATCCAATCGATAGCATGGCTCATACTATTCCTATATACCCGAATGGTTCTTTTTTTCCTGAGTAGTAGGCTACTACGTGGGAGATAATTCCGAATCCTGGTAGGATTAGAATGTAGACTTCGGGGTGTCCGAAGAATCAGAAAAGATGTTGGTATAGTACCGGGTCACCTCCTCCTGCTGGGTCAAAGAAGGTGGTGTTTAGGTTACGGTCTGTTAGTAGCATGGTAATGCCTGCAGCAAGTACGGGTAGGGAAAGTAGTAGTAGGACTGCGGTGATTAGTACTGATCATACGAATAGGGGAGTTTGGTATTGGGATAGGGCAGGGGGTTTTATGTTGATTGCTGTTGTGATGAAGTTGATTGCCCCAAGAATTGAGGAGATACCGGCTAGGTGTAGTGAGAAAATGGCTAGGTCTACTGAGGCTCCGGCGTGGGCGAGGTTACCGGCCAGGGGCGGGTAAACTGTTCAGCCGGTTCCTACTCCTGCTTCAACGGTGGATGAGGCTAAGAGCAGAAGGAATGAGGGGGGAAGTAGCCAAAAGCTTATGTTGTTTATTCGGGGGAATGCTATGTCGGGGGCTCCAATTATCAGGGGTACCAGTCAGTTTCCGAATCCACCAATTATAATTGGTATAACTATGAAGAAGATTATTACGAAAGCATGGGCTGTGACGATTACATTGTAAACTTGGTCGTCTCCTAGGAGGGCTCCTGGTTGACCTAGTTCTGCTCGGATGAGGAGGCTTAGGGCAGTTCCTACCATTCCGGCTCAGGCGCCAAAGATTAGGTATAGGGTGCCGATGTCTTTGTGGTTGGTTGAGAATAGTCATCGGTTGATGAATGTCATAGGTAAGATGGCTGAGTGTTTAAGCGTTAGGCTGTAGTCCTTTTGACAGAGGTTTGATTCCTCTTCTTATCGGCTCTGTAGTGAAATTCATGGTGAGTTGCAAGCTCATCGATGCGCATTAGTCATGTGCCAGGGTCTTAGGCAGAGGCCTGTTGGTTTGGGCATATAGCTGTTAACTATAGTATTGTGGGATCGAAGCCCATCTGTCTAGTCTTGGTAAGGTTCTAGCTTAATTAAAGCACCTGGGTTGCATTCAGGAGATGTAGGGTAGAATCCTGCGAATCTTAGCAGAAACTAAGAGAGTTTAACTCTTGTTTAAGGCTTTGAAGGCCTTCGGTTTAGGTTATCCTAAGTTTCTTAGATGGTGGGTAAGATAAGTGGGGAAATAGGGAGAAGTATGAGGGACATAGTGGTTAGAATGGCCATTGTTGAGTTAGTAGTTTTGTTGACTTGCCATTGTTTTATGGAGTTTGTGGTGTGAGGGGGGAGTGTAATTGCTGTGCAGTATGCCAGACGTAGATAGAAAAATAAGCTTAGTAGGGAAAGGAGTGCGATTATTGTTGCCGCTGGGGCCATTTCTTGTTTAGTAAGTTCTTGGAGGATAAGTCATTTTGGTAAGAATCCTGTAAGGGGCGGAAGGCCTGCGAGGGAGAGTAAGGTAAGTAATAGTATTGTGCTAATTGCTGGGGTTTTTGTTCATGCGGTTATTAGGGTTGATAGTTTTAGGGCTTTTATTGCATTTAGTGACAGGAATACTGCTATGGTCATTAGGGTGTATAGGTAGAAGTTGAGTAGGGCGAGTTTTGGGCTATAGGTGATAATGATGCTCATTCATCCTAGGTGTGAGATTGAGGAGAAGGCTAGGATTTTTCGGGTCTGTGTTTGGTTAAGCCCTATTCACCCTCCTACAGCTGCTGATAGAAGTGCTATAGTGGTTAAGAGTGTTGAATTCAGGGATGGGGAAGTTATGTAGAGTAATGTGATTGGTGGGAATTTTATGGCTGTTGATAGGAGCAGTCCGATGGGCAGTGATGCGCCTTGCAGTACTTCTGGAAATCAAAAGTGAAAGGGGACTAGGCCTAGTTTTATTGCGAGGGCTGTGGTTAGGATTAGGCATGAGGTGGGGTGTGTTATTTGGGAGATATCTCATTGTCCGGTGTACCATGCGTTGGTCATGCTGGAGAATAAGACTAGGGCTGAAGCAGCTGATTGTACTAGGAAGTATTTTGTTGCTGCTTCGATGGCTCGTGGGTGGTGTGATTTTGAGATTAGTGGGAGGATGGCTAGAGTGTTGATTTCGAGTCCGGCTCAGGCCATGATTCAGTGGTTGCTTGAGATAGTAATAGTTGTACCTAGGATGAGGCTAGTGGTGAAGACTAGTTTTGCTTGGGGGTTCATTAGCAGGGGAAGGATTTGAACCATCATTTTCGGGGTATGGGCCCGATAGCTTGTTTAGCTTACCCTACTAGAAAATAATATAAAGGAAGTATGGAGGGTTTTGATCTCTCTAGTGTAGGTTCAATTCCTGCTTTTCTAAGTCTTAAGGAAATGAGAGGGCTGGTATACCTCTATGTTCACTTTATCATAGTGACCCTTAAGTTCAGGCACATTTCCTCGTGCAGTCCTTAGGTAGGGGGGTAGGCCTGCGTATGAGATTGGTATGCTGATGTGTCATATGCATAGGGCTAGTGTTAAGGGCAGGAAGTTTTTTCATAGTAGGTGTATTAGCTGATCATACCGGAATCGAGGGTAGGAGGCACGAATTCATAGGAATCCTGCTGAGAGAAGGAGGACTTTTGTAGCTAAGACGACTGGGAATAGCTCTTGTGGGGGGTTAAGGAAGCTTGGGTTAAAGAAAATAAGGGTAGTTAGTGTGTTTATAAGCATGATGTTAGCGTACTCGGCGAGGAAGAATAAGGCAAAGGGTCCGGCTGCGTATTCTACATTAAATCCTGAAACAAGTTCGGATTCTCCTTCTGTTAGGTCGAAGGGGGCTCGGTTTGTTTCGGCTAGGGTGGATACGTATCATATCATGGCTAGAGGCCAGCATGGGAAGATTAGGTATATGGGCTCTTGGGTGACTGCTAGTGCGTTGAGGGTGTAGTTTCCGCTCAGAAGAATAACGGAAAGAAGGATGATTGCTAGGGTAACTTCGTAGGAGATAGTTTGTGCTACCGCTCGTAATGCGCCAATTAGGGCGTATTTTGAATTTGAGGCTCATCCTGATCATAAAATAGAGTAAACAGCCAGGCTTGATATGGCTAGAAGGAAGAGCAGGCCTAGGTTGAGGTCTGCGAGGGCGAATGGGAGGGGGAGTGGGGTTCAAATTGAGATTGCAAGTAATAGTGCAAGTATAGGGGTGACGATGAAGAGGATAGGGGAGGATGTTGAGGGGCGGATAGGTTCTTTGATGAAGAGTTTTACACCATCTGCTACGGGTTGTAGGAGGCCTAGTGGGCCTACTACGTTTGGACCTTTTCGGCTTTGCATATAGCTTAGGATTTTGCGTTCTACAAGGGTGAGAAAGGCAACTGCAATAAGAATTGGCAGGACATAGGAGAGGGCTATGATTAGGCTGATTAGGGCGGGGTAGTTGGTCATTGGTTTGATAATAAGCTAGGGAGAGGATTTGAACCTCTGAATTAAAGGACTTAAGCCTTTTGCATTTGCCGAGCTCTGCCACGCTAGCTGGTCCTTTTCTTGGACGTGGGGGGAAGTGATAGCCTTTCGTAATTTAGTTGGTTTCATTACTTAAAGCGGAGGCTTGCCTGTAGTATTGGCCTCACTTTTCCTCTCCTTTCGTACTGGGAAGAGTTCATCATAGATAGAAACCGACCTGGATTACTCCGGTCTGAACTCAGATCACGTAGGACTGTTAATCGTTGAACAAACGAACCCTTAGCAGCGGCTGCACCGCTAGGATGTCCTGATCCAACATCGAGGTCGTAAACCTCCCCGTCGATACGGACTCTCGGGGGAGATTGCGCTGTTATCCCTGGGGTAGCTTGGTCCATTGATCAATTATATTGGATCTGGTTGCTATTAGCACGTTGAGATGTCGCTCTTAGTCTAGATGGGTGGTCTAATTTTTGGAGGATTTGTTTTTCTCCAAGGTCGCCCCAACCGAAAAACGTCAGCCAATCTCCCAGTGTATGTGAGCCCAGTGGGTGTGGAAGTAATCTAGGGTGGCTGTTGGTTTTAAAGTTCCACAGGGTCTTCTCGTCTTATGGGGTTATCCCTGCTTTTGCACAGGGAGATCAATTTCACCGATTGCCTGTAAGAGACAGTTAAGACCTCGTTTAGCCATTCATACTAGTCTCGATTTATGGGACAATTGATTGCGCTACCTTTGCACGGTTAGGATACCGCGGCCGTTAAACCTTAGGTCACCGGGCAGGCGTCACCTTCAATACTTGTTTTGTGGTTTGCTGAAGGCTATGTTTTTGGTAAACAGTCGGGCCTTGACGGGTTTGCCTAGTTCCTTTTACAGGTTTTAATCTTTCTTAATGGACGCTCCTCTGTCGGGTTAACAAGATGTTTAATACTATGCTTGTTGGATTGGTCGTATATGGGTGGTTTGTTAATAATGTATGGATGTAAGCTTGCGTCGTAGAGGGAGGACCCTGGTTACTCATTCTAGCATTAATTCTCCTATTGGCATAGGTTGGCCTGTTAGTGATGAGGGAGTCGTGAGGTTTTCATATTTTTTTCTTGTAGAGCTTTAACGCACTCTTCGTTGATGGCTGCTTGAGGGCCCACAGTATGCATCTGTATATTTACTTATCCGCTCGTGGAGATTGTGTTCTTTTTTAAAGGAGCTGTACCCCCTTTAAATAGCCCTTAATTCGCTTCATTAGGGTTCGTGGTGTTTCCTTGGAGGAGAATTAAGAGTGAACTAAGATTCGTTTCACAGGCAACCAGCTATCACCCAGCTCGATTGGCTTTTCACCTCTACTAGCAAGTCATCCCACTCTTTTGCAACAGAGACGGGTTCGCTCAATAATAGCTGCTCGCAAGTAGCTCGCTTGGGTTTCGGGGTGGCAAACTACAATTCATTTTGCTTGGTTTTTCTTGCTAGACCATGATGCAAGAGGTACAAGGGCTGATCTTTGCTTTTTTTAGCTTAGTTATTTCACTTCTATTTCATCTTTCCCTTACGGTACGTGGTCTCTATCGCTCCAGTGGTGTCTTTTCTATCGCCTATACTAAGACTAGCAAATGCTTTGGTTGGGTGTTGATCAGTGGCTTTGTTATTCCAGGTCAATGTCTGTTGGGCTAGAGTTTGGCATCAAGACGACCTGGGGTGAGCAGGTATCTTTCAGGTGTAAGCTGAATGCTTTGTTAAGCTACGTCTTGGTGTCCTAAGTGCACCTTCCGGTACACTTACCTTGTTACGACTTACCTCATCTTTGGCTGGATGGCTTATTAGGAATAAAAGTCTGGTCGCCTTTGAGGAGGGTGACGGGCGGTATGTACGTGCCTCAGAGCCGGCTTAAAGAGGGCTCGATTGTCCCACTTTACTGCTAAATCCGCCTTCCAGGGACTGTTTCAAGTCCCTTTGCCGTATGTTCTATCTTAGAAAATGTAGCCCATTGCTTCCACCCCATGGGCTGTACCTTGACCTGTCTTGCTAGCGTATAGGCTATTTCGCTCACTGTTGGGCTTTCAGAGGAGGTGGGCTGGCGACGGCGGTATACAGGCTGAATGAGCAAGGGGTGGTCAGGTAATATCGTGGATCATCGATTACAGAACAGGCTCCTCTAGGTGGGTTTGAGGCACCGCCAAGTCCTTAGAGTTTTAAGCGTTTGTGCTCGTAGTTCTCGGGCGGATGCCTTTGTTGTATTAAGCATCAAGATTTAGGGCCAGGCATAGTGGGGTATCTAATCCCAGTTTGGGCCCTGGCTTTCGTGGATTTCAATTGATCGTTGGTCTAAGATTTTCTTTGGGCTAGTGGCCTTATGGGCGACTTTAGCTTATGACAGCTCAGTTGCTTTTTAATCTTAGCTACTTGGATAACATGTTACCACCCTTTACGCCGTTATAATGTTAGTTTGGGCCTCCTGTATGACCGCGGTGGCTGGCACAGGATTTACCGTCCCTGATTTGCTATGGCTAAGTCAAGTTTTCACTCATTGCTTAATGTTAACTACTGCTGAATACCCGTGGGGGCGTGGCAATTGCAAGGCGTCTTGGGCTACGGGGAGGTGAGCCTGATACCCGCTCCTATCTACTTGGTCAAAGGTGTCCAGGGCTTCTACACTGGGGCGCGGATACTCGCATGTATAAACCTAGCAACAACTAACAGTAAGGTTAGGACTAAGTCTTTTGTCCTTGGGTGCGTGTGGCAGCCATCTTGACATCTTCAGTGTCATGCTTTTTATAAGCTACAAGGAC